CCAATCCAAAAATTTTTGGTTTTACAAATATTGTATTGTATGGAATCAAAATTTTCTTATTTCGAGTAATTTTTGATCCAATTTTCAAAGATCTTTGACATATCTATATTTATTTTTTATGAAGAGAATATTATTTAGAGAAAAAATAGATAATGAATAAGAAATAATAATTCGTTTTGAACAATAGATGTCTTTCACATCCAACTATAACAATGAGTAACTTCTTCATTTTTAAATGGCAGTTCCAAAAAAACGTACTTCTATATCAAAAAAGCGTATTCGTAAAAATATTTGGAAAAGGAAAGGATATTGGGCGGCGTTAAAAGCTTTGTCATTAGGGAAATCTCTTTCTACCGGGAATTCAAAAAGTTTTTTTGTACGACAAACAAATAAGTCCTAAAATATTAATATTGGAATAATCGGAATGGATTTTACTCGAAAAATTGGCTCAGTAATTTGTTAATATAAAATTCACAATTGTCAGTCCCTATTCTAATCAATATGAAATAGACCGGGTTTCAATCTTAATCTTCTAAGATGTCTAAAAGAAGAATTCTTCTGTTTTCTGAATTATAAAATAAAGAAAAAAAGACAAGATTTTTTATTTCTTTTTCGTATATTTTCACTCACATTTTGGTGGTGGGGAGTCTTATTTTCCCCATCGACCTTTACAATAATAAAAAATTTTTATCTTTCTCGGGAAGGGCAGATATAAGATTTTTAGTTAAAATTAATGAATTGTTGAAACTAATGAATTCCATGTTAAAAAATTTTTATTTTTGATAACTTTCTGACTTCTTAATTTCTCGGAATTACTATATGGATTGCCGATATATCTCCAATGTTCAGCCCACTCAATAAAAGAACTTAATTGTTGAGATATTATGTACAAATAAGGTCTCAATTTGGAGTAATCCAAAATATGGCTATTTTGGATTCATTGAGAAAATTTATTTTTTGTTTCAAATTTATGAAATCAGATAAACAAGAAATAATTAAGTATCAATAAAAGTAAAAAATGAAAACATTTTTTTTATTCTATTGAGAGAATTATCTAGTTGCAAAAGTTGGATTTTAGAATAGGATAAACTACGTCAAAGCCCTAAAATAAATAAACCGGACACCCTAAGAAACTAATGAACCTTCAAATTTACTTTTGAACTCATTTTTTTTATCAATTTGAATCTTTACTAAAAAAACTTATTTGATTGAATTGACTTGTTCAATCTCGACGATTGAATATAAATAGGCTATTATGAGTTCGAGCAAGCCGCTATGGTGAAATCGGTAGACACGCTGCTCTTAGGAAGCAGTGCTAGAGCATCTCGGTTCGAGTCCGAGTGGCGGCATGCCATTTTATAAAAGAGATCCAATAGATCCTATAATAAAAATAAATTAAATTCCCGATTTATATTTCTTAATTAATTTAGGGGATTCCCTCCCTTTTTTTCATTTTTATGATATTTTCAACTTTAGAGCATATATTAACTCATATTTCCTTTTCGATTGTTTCAATTGTAATTACAATTCATTTGATAACCTTATTGGGCAATGAAATCATAAAACCATATGATTCGTCAGAAAAGGGGATGATAGCTACTTTTTTATGTCTAACAGGATTATTAATCACTCGTTGGATTTATTCGGGACATTTCCCACTAAGTGATTTATATGAATCATTAATCTTTCTTTCATGGAGTTTCTCCCTTATTCATATAGTCCCTTATTTCAAAATAAGAAAAAATGATTTAACCGCAATAACTGCCTCAAGTACTATTTTTACCCAAGGCTTTGCTACTTCGGGTCTTTTAACTGAAATACATAAACCCACAATATTAGTACCCGCTCTACAATCGGAGTGGTTAATAATGCACGTAAGTATGATGATTTTGAGCTATGCGGCTCTTCTTTGTGGATCATTATTATCAGTAGCACTTCTAGTCATTACATTTAGAAAGATTTTTTATAGTTATAAAAGTAATAATTTATTAAAATTAAATGAGTCATTTTCATTTGGTGAAATCCAATACAAGAATGAAAGAAACAATATTTTTAAAAAAACTTATTTTTTTTCTGCTAAGAATTATTACAAAGCCCAATTGATTCAACAATTAGATTATTGGAGTTATCGTGTGATTAGCCTAGGATTTATCTTTTTAACCATAGGTATTCTTTCAGGAGCAGTATGGGCTAATGAAGCATGGGGATCATATTGGAGTTGGGATCCAAAGGAAACTTGGGCCTTTATTACTTGGATCGTATTCGCAATTTATTTGCATACTCGAACAAATAAAAAATTGCAGGGGGCAAATTCCGCAATTGTGGCGACTCTAGGCTTTCTTATAATTTGGATATGCTATTTTGGGGTCAATCTATTAGGAATAGGGCTACATAGTTATGGTTCGTTTACGTTAACCTCTAGTTAAATTCAAGAAAAGTTCTTACGAATACAAACAGAGTAGAATACGGTGTGTATAAAAACCCTTGTGTCAACTGGCGA